CCAATAATTCCCACTCGTTCCCTTCATTGAATGGCCATTAAATTCGGACCAATCTTTTACTCAAAAAAGGATTGAGCCGAATACTGAATGAGGCTCATATTGCATATATTTTCTATATATATAGAAATCTACCGGATCTAGGTATACAAGATCTAAGACTAAACACTCAAATGCTTCCATTGTTGGATCCATAACGAATTCATAATGAATTCGCTGGATCCTTGGGATTGGTAGATTCTTTTAGATCCAGTAATTTCGGGTCATGGATCGAGCCAAGGGTCACAACCCACCCATCCCATAGATTTTCCCTTTCCTTCCATCTTGAAAAAAAAAAAAAACTTATTATTCTACTTATTCTGCAAAGATTCTACAAAGAAAGAAACAAGAACGTTTTTCTTTTTTCTTTCTGAAACGGGGTGAGTTGAATCCTCCATGCCTCTCATTTTTTTTTTTTAGTAAAGAATCAAGTAGAAAATCTACGTGAATTCACATTTATATATATATATCACTAACCCTTTATAATATAATAATATAATGCAAATAAAAAAAGGAGCTTCAGCATATGACTTTGAAACATTTTTTCACTCAAATTTTCTCTTCTCAGTTTATGTATGAAAGAGTTCGGAGACTTTTTATGTTATCTATGGTGGGCTTTCGGTTGCGCAGCCATGTTCTGGGCGGGGAATTGGGGTTTTCGCTTCCCGAGAGCTTCTTCAACTCCGCCACGCGTTGCAGCGGCGGGATCTTCCGACTGAACTGTAGAGGGGGGGTGAAGTAGAAGAAGGGGAAACGACAATCGAGGCAGAGGGTGGAACAGACTGTGGAGAAAAGTGACCGAGAGGTGCTCGATCTGGAACTCCAAAAAAACTGTCCTATTGACAGAAAATTGATAGAAAAACAAGTAGAATTCTCAGAAATCACTAACCGAGTGTTATAAATATCTAACCTCCTAGACCAAGGAGGTCCCCCGCCCGAGGGCGCTCAAAGCATATATGACGCTTTGAGCAACCGCGTAGAGGAATAGGAGGAATCGATTTGCTACTCCAGGAGATTTGGGTCTTGGAAAAGGAGAAAGCCGAGGTCCAAGAGAGGGCCCGTCAAGTTGCTGCTATTCCAAAAAATGCGCCCCTCCGTTCGGGGGGAGGGCAAGTTCGGGCACCCTGCGGCTCCCCAGCGCTCCGGGGCAGCACGATATCGATTAAAGAATCTAGGTCGATTTTCTAGGTTTCTAGGTAAGGGGCAAATCTTTTTGGTTTTATTCGGTGGTTGCAACCTTCATATTGTCGTCTTGGAAATAGTTGACAAAAGTGTCTTGTCCGGGGAGAGTCTAATCGGATTGATAGATAAATAATCATCTATCCAAAGGATCCATAAAATTCTCCATCGAATCTATTCTATTATGGGATTCACCGGTTAGGATCGATCTAAACAATTCTCAAGAAAAAAGTCTCACTTATGCGAATCTTAATTCTTCTTATGCGAATGTTTATTAAAAAGATTCTAGCGAATCTCTTTCAAGGTCTGGGAACCATGTTTAAGAAGATAGCTTGGAAGGTGTTCCAGGCTGTAACGTGGCTATTTCGTTCGCGGCCTGAGAGGTCCAAATCCTCCGGGTCCCTGAGGCAAAGAAAAGAATTGCAGAGGCTTTAGAGTTCAACAAAGATTTTTTAGCCGAAAAAGAAGGTGAATTCTTCACAAGAAGTAACCGGATTGACCTTTTGGAACACTCTATCCCAAAGAATGGGCCTTTGAAAGAAGGGCGGATAGCGCGTATGGGCAAGAGCATACGCACACATCAACGTGTAATCGCCTCAAAAGACATTCCCCGCTTGTACTTCAAGATTGCCCTTTTGGAAGAGGCAAGGATGAAGCTCCAAGACGAACAACAACACCAAGAAAAAAATTCAAGTTGATGATAGATCTTTGAAAGCAGAGGCTTGGGTTGTATGTTCAAAGAAGGATTCTCGAATCCGGATGAATCTAAGATGTGAATAGTGGGTTTACACTTTACACTATGAGAGAAATGTATTATAGTAGATATTGACTGATTCTCTATGAACCACCCATCCATTTTATTTTCTATCCCCCTAGGAATTTCAATGAGGATTCCAATAGGAAGTCCTTCCGTTTCGTCTGTGACGAATGAATAAACAGATGAAATCAAGCATATAGAAGAGAAAGGGCGCAGAATTGAAAGCATGGTTCGGAACAAAGAAACGGAAAAGGACGAGAGTCGGATGCATTGATAGTGATAAAACCTCCACGGATAGGAACTAAAAACTAAAAACAAGATTTCGAAGTAGTTCTGATGATTCAATCATAGCATTACTTCAATACGAAGTTGTTAGTGACTTCAATCGTATAGATCTTAGTAATCGCTCATAATTCAGTGGTGGATTGTATCATTAACCATTTCTGAATTGGAGTCGCTTACCATGAATCCATTGATTTCTGCTGCTTCCGTTATTGCTGCGGGATTCGCCGTAGGGCTTGCTTCTAT